TCGCCCCTCGGATTTAGATATTGTAAAGACTGTTGATTGGAATGGTAAATTAGCCTTAATTGAAGCGGCAAAAGCAGCAAGAGTTAAGCGATTTATATTTTGCTCTACACAAAATTTAGATCAATTTTCGAATATTCCGTTAATGAAAATGAAACAAGGAATTGAATTTAAATTAAAAGAAGCTAATATTCCTTATACAATTTTCCGTTTAACAGGTTTTTACCAAGGTTTAGTTGAACAATATGCAATTCCAATTTTGGAAAATTTACCTATTTGGGTAACAAATGAAAATACTTGTGTATCTTATATGGATACTCAGGATATTGCAAAATTTTGCTTAAAAGCTTTACAACTTCCTGAAACTGAAAATAAAACTTTTTTCTTAGGAGGACCAAAAGGATGGGTTTCTTCAGAAATTATAAATTTATGCGAACAACTTGCTGGGCAATCAGCTAAAGTAAATCAAATTCCACTTTTTGCTCTAAAATTCATTACTAAATTTTTAGGGTTTTTTGAGTGGGGACAAAATATTAGTGATCGTTTAGCTTTTGTAGAAATTTTAAATGTTGAAAATGATTTTTCAAAATCGACATTCGATTTGTATAAAATTTTTAAAGTTAAGTCAAATGAAATTAATCAATTAGATGATTATTTCTTAGAATATTTTATTCGTTTATTAAAACGATTAAGAGATATTAATTTCGAAGATATTCAAAAACAAAAAAATCTAATCATTTAAAATTCATATAAATTATATGAATTATATTATTTTTGCTGCAAAAGTTATTAAAAATTCCGGACAAAGTTTCTTTCAAGATGGAACTGCGCTTACTGAGTTAATTGTTCAACTACCACAGGTTCGAAAAAATAATATTAATATAATACTTAAAGTCTCAATTTGGGGAAACCTTAGTTATGATGTCGCAAAATATTATAAACCTGATGATTATATTATAATTGAAGGCTATATCTCAATTAGAAATACAAATATAGATAGTGATATTACTTTGTTGAATAAACAAGTTGAAATTTCTGCTTTCAAACTTTATCCATTACTTTTAAAATAATACTAATAATAATTACGATTTTTTATTTAATTAAATAAGTCATAATTATTATATTTTAGTATAATTAATATTATTAAAAACAGTTTTTAGGAAAAATTAAATGTTAACTTTAAAAATTTTAGTTTATACAACAGTTATCTTTTTTGTTTCTTTATTTATTTTTGGTTTCCTTTCAAGTGATCCTTCACGAAATCCTAATCGTCGTGATCTTGAATAACTAATACAAAAATTAGAGTATAAATATTTGATAGTCATTATTTATACTCTAATTTATATTTTTCTATGTTATTTTCAGTTCTGGCAACATTAAATATTTTGTTATTTAAATTAAGATTTTAATAAAAACTTATAAATTAAGGAGTTGAAAAAAATACTAAACTCAAATTCAAAGAAGTATAAAACTACTATAAAACTTGGTGTACTTACCGCGAGCATTGATCCTTATCCCAGTTAATGTGAGAATACAAAAGGAAATTCATAAGCATAGAGATAAATAAGTTAGGCCTTCAGCAACTTGAATCAATTTGTTATAAATGTACTCAGTCATCTATTTACACTGGAAGAAACGCTTCTAGTTTTGACAAGTTTGGTTGCAAATTTTTTTCTTTCCGTTTCTTCTTAAGAACATTCAATTTTGTAACAATGGTTTCCAATTATTGGATTAGTTGCTTATTTAATTTTACCAGTTCTTAATTTTGGTGAACTAATTTAATAAAACCTTTGCTGATTTCTTATTCTTCTAAAATTATTTTGAATTCAGACTAAAATTTGTTAAAATTTAAATTCTTATTTTATTTTTTGATTGATAGTGATTATTTAAATAAAAATGGTTTTTTATTAAAAATTAAATTATTATATATATTATAATTTTCAATCTTTTTGAAATTTTTTACTAAATTATATATTTTTAATTTTTTTACTTTTTAATGAAACGTGTCAATTTATTAACTTTATTGTTCGCTGTTTTGATTGCTTTAACTCCAAATCAGGCGTTAGCTGATATTGGTGGTTTAACAAAATGTAGTGAATCACCTGCTTTTACAAAACGTTTAAATGCAAGTGTAAAAAAATTGCAACAACGTGCAAGTCAATATGAAACAGATTCTCCACCAGCTTTAGCATTACAACAACAAATTGAGCGTACACAAGCCCGATTTGATAAATATTCTCGTTCAGAATTATTATGTGGTACAGATGGATTACCTCATTTAATTGCAGATGGACGATGGAGTCATGCAGCAGAATTTATATTACCAGGGTTTGGCTTTATATATATTTCTGGTTGGATTGGATGGGTTGGTCGTAAATATTTACGCGCAGTAAGTACAAGTGCTAATCCTAGTGAAAGTGAAATTATTATTAATGTTCCTCTAGCACTAAAAATTATGTCAACGGGTTACATTTGGCCAATTTCAGCATGGCAAGAATTAATCAGTAATGATTTAGTAGCAGTTAGCGAAGAAATAACTGTATCACCTCGCTAAATTCATTAATTATTTAAGCTAATAGTGATTTTATTAATATGAACGATTTTCAAAAATATCTATCAACAGCTCCTGTTCTTTTAACATTATGGATGACATTTACTGCAGGGTTTATTATTGAAATAAATCGCTTTTTCCCTGATATGTTAGGATTGTATTTCTAATTTTTAAATTTTTTTAAAAGTTAATTGTTCGATTTTTATTATTATAAATAATCGAACAAATTTTTTTTTAGATTAACTAAGATTAAATTTTGTGAATTACACTCTTGTCTCGGGATAGTAGGATTTGAACCTACGGCACCCTGCTCCCAAAGCAGGTACTCTACCAAACTGAGCTATATCCCGTTATTCATATTATGATAAAGTAAATTATATCATAGATATGAAATTCTGTTAAGTAATTAAAATTTTGTATCTTTTAATTTAAAATAAAAGTGATAATTTACCTACTAGATTAATAAAATTAATTAGCTAATAGATCTTCTAATTCCGGGGGGATAGGAATCGCATTTTTTCTTAGCCTACGAACCAATGAACGAACTAAAGATTTTGATATTTTTTTATTTTTTAAGGCTTTAATCAAAGCTTCAAAAAAAGCATATATTGTTGGTCCATGTCCCCCGATGTCACGGAATTTCAACAAGAAAATAATAGCGCAAGTTATAAATACTCGCATAAAAAATTCCCCGTTTTTATTCGATGAAGCAAGCGTTCCCTTCTCAAATATTACTCTATAAATTTCTTCTTTTTTTTGTTTGAAAGAAATTGAATCTGTTGGGTCATCGAAAATTAATAATAAATATGAAAATCCAAGATTTCCATCACTACAAACATCAACCGGTGTGCCTTTTAATGTTGCTGTGCACATGTACAAATCGTACACGCTGATTGCTAAATCTGATTTACGTATTAATTTTGTTAAAAAAGGAAAAATACTAAGAATAGTAACGTTAAGTTCAACGAAAGTTACTCCCTGACGAATCGCTTCCAATATTTTAAGTAGTTTTATTTTAGATATATATCCACCACCCCGAAAAGATAAAATTTTTTTTACTTTAATTTTTAAATTTTTTACTTTACTATTATTACTGTTGCCACCTGTTTTATTAAGAGATAATTTTTTCTTTTCATCTAAATCTATTTCATCTAAATCTATTTCATCTAAATAGCGTAATATAATTTTTGCTGAAGATTTAAGTAAAAATCTCAATAATAAAATTGAAAAAACAAGTTTTGAAATTCGACCGTAACGGCGGTTCACAAAAATGTTGAATTCAACTAAAAGTTTTTTTATTATTGCAACGTCTTCGTCTTCGACCATTTTTTTAAACTCCCACTTAAATTAAAATTATTTGCATATATAATAACAATTTAATCAAAACTTGACAACTATTATATACTAATATATACCTATATTGGTATAGGTATATATTAGTATATAATAAAACAAATAAGTTATTTTTAAAAATAAATTTAAAAAATGGTTTTTAACAACCGTATCAAAGAAGTACAAAAAATAGTTTATGATGGATTTAAAGTTTTTTTTGATTCCATCGCTAAATTTTTAGGGTACCCAAATGTACCTGGAATGCCAACTTTTCCTGTAGATCAAGACGCACGCGATCAATTAATAGGCCAAGATTTATTGCCTAAACATATTACATATATTCCTCCTGGTCAAGCACAACGTCCTGAAACTTTGACTGAAGCCTTATTTGGTACATTTCCGTACACAATGCCTGTTGAAAAACACTTTTATCAGCATAAGGCTGAAGGTTATTATAATTTTTATGTTGAAAATTATAGAAACATGTATTTTCTTCCTGATTGGTTATCAGGATACATTCAAATTCATTTTAATATAACAGTTGATCATTCCAATCTAGAATTAGGTCGTGATGTATTTTTTTATGTTATATTACTGTATGGGGCAATTGTTAGTTTACGAACAACATTATTTTGGATGCTTGCAATTAATCCTTATACTTATCCTTGGGTATTTGCGGTTGATTTTGTAGACTGGATCTATGATAGTTTAGCTGGGATATTACCATGTGTTCTTGGTATTGATTTCGCTCCTACATTTTTAGCCATGTTGGTTGGAAAAATTGCTGATTCTGCGAATCATCTCGTGTTTACAATGCCTTTTCTACCAAGTGAAGGTAATAAAGTTAAAATGTTAATTGATGGTGAATTAAAAGATGTTATACAATTTCATTATCTACCGTATTTATGGTATAAATATCCAATTCCTATGAATCTTAGAGAATTTTGGTATTCAGAACGTCCTGATATATTAAATTTTATGGAAAAAAATTATAGTCAATTTGGTATAAGCTTTCGACCATTATTATCCAACTCAGATATGAGTCCTCTATTAGATACAACAACTTTTGTAGATTCTATTCTTACAACTTCTAAAGACTTTTTCGGACTTCTTTAGAAAG